CTACCGTTGGCCTTACTTATCAGTAAAGGGGGAAACAAATGAAGTAGGGGACGAATAACTAACATAGCGCTTCACGCCCAGAGTCAGATGCTTTCTTTTAGCCTACGCCTACGCCTTTCCCACTGGTGCATCCAGCTCTCGATCCAGAGCTACTGCTTCAACAATCAACTGAGCTCAGGAAGTCAGGTTAAGACGTCGACTTATACAGGGTCTTGTCCGAGGAGATGAAAAAGAATTCCTGTCTTTAAAAGTCAATCCCACTAAACTACACTTGTACGCTTGACATTCAAAGTAGAGGCAAGCAGAGTCAAAGGCCGAGCCTCAACCAGGGGGCCAAGGGGGATCCCATAAATAATAAGTAAGAGAAGTAATAAAGGGGAGCCACACCCGGGCTATGAGCTATTTCGTCGTTTTCTTGCGGGTTGAGTTCGATAGCCGTTCAATCCGATCTTCCCTTCGCATGGCAGAAGAGCGCGGCTCGAGACTACTCTTTAAATGAAAAAAAAGGCAAGCAGGAATTGAACCCACTAATGGGCCAGCGCTTGGCGCTTACTCTAGGCCGTCTTTCTAGGATACACCTATTTAATTATATTCTATTTAGTTTAGTCTTTCCCCGAGATTCGTGGCTTTCCCCTTATAAGTAGATTGGTTGAGGCCCGACCCTTGGGGGTTGCCGACCTTGATGCCATAGTTTTAGGGGGCTGAGCGGTAGTTTGGAAACAAAGACGTTGTTGAAACGGAATCGAGCTAAAGTGCACTTTCCCTTGATGGAAGTGTATCCCATAAAAGCACACAATAAGTGACTGAGTTACACTCAGCCTTGGCCCTATGCCTTTTTGCCAGCTCGTCTTCCCTTGCACGGTTCCAGCAAAGCAACGAAATTGCGAATCCACTAGCGGAAGCAGAAGTTACGGTTCCACCGGACCCATATCCAACAGCGGATCCTGCAGAGCCATAGATTCTATATAGACTCTATAGAATATCTGACTCTATTAGCGGGGGAGGCAGCACCAGTCACGAGAGAAGCAGAGGCAGTAGTTGCACGAGCAGTTCCAGGACGTTAAGATAAAGATAAAAATTCTGACCTCCCTGATCGTGCTTAAGATTCTGTTTATAATAGGGATCCAGAGCCCTAGCCCGCTGCATCCGAAACCAATAAACGATCCGCGGCGTCTACAGGCAGTGGGAGTGGGGGGTTTACGTAAGATCAATATGGGGAATTGGGTTGTGAATCAGCCACCTCATCATGAGGATCTGGGGGCAATCCAGTGCCAAATCCGTGCAAACTCCTGATGCGCTAAATCCTAAAGGTATTGTGGCCCGGTAAGGTTGGTCTACGATCAGGTGGAGGCGGGTGGATAAAGCCCTCTGGGCCTAGTTTCCTACCCATAGTCGTAATTTGTGGGATCGCCCCTGAGGCATGAACTCCATTTCTAGTGAATCCCAGTGGATCTTGCTTCCCGTAGAAGTGGAGTGGTACAGGGGAGGGTTATGGGCGTGGGAGGTCGCTTGGGTGGCGAGAAAAGGCTTGTCCCTAATGGCCAAGAAGTTGTAGTTATCCCAGGAAAAGTCTGTTGAGAAGGTGCTTCAAAGATTTCACATGGATAAGGCGAAGCCAGTGGGTACACCTCTTGCTAATCATTTTAAGTTGAGCTCAAAGCAGTGTCCTTCCACTCAACTCAGGAAGAGAAAGAAGGGATGAATAAAGTTCCATACGCTTCAGCAGTGGGAAGTTTGATGTATACCAGGTACAAGGCCAGACATAACCCATGCAGTTAGTGTTGTCAGCAGATTTCTTTCCAATCCTGGGAAAGAGCATTGGGCTGCAGTGAAGTGGATTTTCAGGTATCTCAGGGGAACTTCCAAGGTATGCATTTGCTTTGGGAATGAGAAACCTATTTTGGTAGGTTATACAGATGCCGGCATGGCTGGGGATGTTGATTCAAGAAAGTCCACATCGGGGTATTTGATCACTTTTGCTAGGGGAGCAGTGTCTTGGCAATCAAAGTTACAAAAATGTGTTGCTCTTTCTACTACTGAGGCAGAGTTTATTGCGGCGACGGAAGCTTGCAAAGAGTTGTTTTGGATGAAGAGATTCCTAGAGGAATTGGGGTTGAAGCAAGAGAGATATGTTCTTTATTGTGACAGTCAGAGTGCTATCCATCTTAGCAAAAATCCGAGTTTTCACTCGAGGTCGAAGCATATTGATGTCAGGTATCACTGGATTCGGGATGTGTTGGACAACAAATTCTTAGAGCTTGAGAAAATCCATACTGACCAGAATGGTGCAGATATGATGACAAAGATCCTACCAAAGAGAAGCATGAAGCTTGCAGAGACACAGCGGGTATGGTGGATCCCTACACATGAGGCTACGGGGGAGTTAGTTGGGTCCGCCTCTTTAGTAGTCCCAATACAAAAAAGAAAAAAGAATTACATGTGGCGGTGGAATAGCTTCGAAAGGAAGCCTAATATAAACCCACTTTACATAGTGGTATTTGGAGATGTAAAAAACCACAACGAAAGAGATTGTGGGAGCACGGGTATTGCCGCAGCCGAGACGTGACGGAAACGGTGGAAGATTATCCCACGTCTTTGGTTTGATCGGATGGTCTATTGGAGCCCGATCGA